AAAAACAAGTAAGGGTAATTCCTCCTAGACAATAAAAAATGTTAACATGAGGAGGAACGTATTTACTAGTTATATCATCTGCAATCGCCTGAATCTCGAGACGTTCTTCGAACCAATCATAGACTTTATTGAGATAGGTAACCCAAGAGGACTCCCCCTCTGAGAACCGTATATGAGAATTTCATCTCATACAGCTCAAACATAAACACCTCAATACTGGTTGAAACGGATATAGAATAAATAGAAGGTTTGAAACTTCTTACTAGTTCTAGTTTCTACTTTGCTTCAATCTTATCTCTTCTATGAAGATATGAAAAAAAAAAAAACCGAAAGCTTTGTGGTGATAATGCCAAAATATCAAGTCGGCTCATTTGTCTTTATATTGCTTTATATAGAATATAGATCGTTACAGGCCTCTTGAATCTTCTATTTCCCTATTTTGTTTTCTTTCGTTGATTTCTTATTTTTATTTGTGTTTAATTTAATTAATTTTAATTAATATGTCTTTTATTTTTATAGGAATTCTCTTGTTAAGACCCCATGAATCGATTGAAACCTCAGATTCATACTATAACCACGATGATTCAATAAAACCTTAAAGCTAAGTCCAATGATTCCCTGAGTAAAAACCATTGTATCATCACTTATTTAATGAATATTAATTAAATTCATAGATATATATCATAAAATGACTGAAAATCCAAAGAAATAGTTCTTCTTAAACTAAGCAAAGCATAAAGAGGCGTTTGAAAGAAGAAAAATCTTTCAATTTATACTTAATTCTTTGCATTGCATTTTTTTAGTCCGTCCGCGGGGTCTGAATATTAAGTATGAATCATAGTTTTAATATTTCGTGCTCCATTTCATATATTCCGTGTTTCAGATAATAGGCTAAATATCCGACGCGATAAAACACATCTCTATGAAGATGGCAGACCCATTCTCTGTACTATCAATAGGATCAATTATAACAAGTCACACACTCATATTCCGAACTACAGAAACAAAGAAATTCCGCGGTCGAACTACCAAAATCAAAATAAATATATAAATATGGGCTAGAAATCCGAGCCCCCTAAAGTATTCACTTTGTATTGAAAAGCTAAGACTTCACAGTTCTTGTGATCTTCTAATTCATTGAAATTCCGTCCAGTAAAACGGAAGAATTATAAATCTCCAAAATAATCGATAGGAATATCGCAAATAGAGCCATTGCGACACCCATCAAAGGAGTGGTTCCCCATCCAGGAGCTACTTTACCATATTCCGAATTCAATGGTTTCAATAAACTCCCTACATTTGTTGGTCTTGGACCAGATCTGGAATTACTCTCAACGGTTTGTGTAGCCATAAATCCTATTGTTTTAATTAAGATCTGTTGACTTTGTATACTATTCCGTTGTAAATAAACGATCTTATCATAGATCCATTGTGGTCTTGAAATTATATAATAATGGAAACAGCAACCCTAGTCGCCATCTCTATATCTGGTTTACTTGTAAGTTTTACTGGGTATGCCTTATATACCGCTTTTGGGCAACCCTCTCAACAACTAAGAGATCCATTCGAGGAACACGGGGACTAGTTCTAGTTAAAGTACTAAGCCTCCCAATATCGGGAGGCTTAGTACTTCAATTGATAAAATGAAAAATCATTTATTTCACCTTTTTCGTTGGAACTTTAGGGGGTTCTCGAAAAAAGATAGCGAAAAAAATTATCCCTAGAGTCGAGACTAAAAGGAATGTATAAACCAATGCTTCCATAGATTCGATCGTGGTTTACAATTATAGCTTCCATACCTGTTTATTTTGGATCATCTCCTAGCTAAAGAAAGAGCAAAAGTCAAAGAAAAAAAAGTAGATTCGAAAGATACGAGAACAATGTTATATTATATCAGACTACTTGTCTTTTTGTAGTTGGATCTCCAAGTTTTTGGAATGCGCCAAATTCTACTTGAGCATCCAAATCTGGGTCAATACCAGCAAAAACATCTCTGAATAAGGTTCGAGCACCATGCCAAATGTGTCCGAAGAAAAAGAGCAAAGCAAACGAAGCATGTCCAAAAGTAAACCAACCCCTCGGACTGCTACGAAAAACACCATCAGATTTCAAAGTAGCACGATCTAATTCAAAAATTTCACCCAATTGAGCGCGTCTAGCATATTTTTTAACAGTAGCAGGATCACTATAACTAACTCCGTTAAGTTCGCCACCGTAGAACTCAACAGTTACACCTACTTGTTCAACACTATACTTTGATTCTGCCCTTCTAAAAGGAACATCAGCTCTAACAATTCCGTCTCCATCTACCAAAACAACTGGAAATGTTTCGAAAAAGGTAGGCATACGACGTACAAAAAGTTCACGCCCTTCTTTATCTCTAAAGATGGGGTGTCCTAACCATCCAACAGCTATTCCATCCCCGTTGTCCATTGAGCCTGCTCTGAATAACCCCCCCTTTGCCGGATTATTCCCAATGTAATCATAAAAAGCAAGTTTTTCCGGAATTTTAGACCAAGCTTCTGAGAAACTTTGATTTTCAGCGAGTCCAGCACTAACTCTTCTATATATTTCTTGCTGGAAGTATCCCTGATCCCATTGATAACGAGTGGGACCAAATAATTCGATGGGGGTAGTTGCTGAACCATACCACATAGTTCCAGCAACTACAAAAGCAGCAAAAAAGACAGCAGCGATACTACTGGAAAGGACGGTTTCAATATTGCCCATACGTAATCCTTTGTATAGACGTTGAGGCGGACGAACACTAAGATGAAATAGGCCCGCTAATATGCCCAACGTACCCGCTGCAATATGATGAGAGGCTATTCCGCCCGAAACAAACGGATCAAAACCTTCCACACCCCACGCTGGATTTACAGATTGTACTTTTCCAGTTAGTCCATAAGGATCGGACACCCATATTCCAGGGCCATACAAACCTGTTACATGAAATGCGCCAAAACCAAAACAAGCCACCCCTGAAAGAAATAAATGAATTCCAAAAATCTTGGGCAAATCCAAAGAGGGTTTTCCTGTACGTTCATCAGTAAATATTTCTAGATCCCAATACACCCAATGCCAAATAGCTGCTAAGAAGCACAAGCCAGAAAACACAATATGCGCTCCGGCCACACCTTCGTAACTCCAAATGCCTGAATTCGTTACAGCCCCCCCTGTGATACTCCAACCACCCCACGAATTAGTTATTCCTAAACGAGTCATGAAGGGTATAACGAACATACCTTGTCTCCACATTGGATCAAGAACGGGATCAGAAGGATCAAAAACGGCTAATTCATATAGAGCCATTGAACCGGCCCAACCAGCAACCAGAGCTGTATGCATTATATGGACAGCAATCAACCGACCGGGATCATTCAATACAACGGTATGAACACGATACCAAGGCAAACCCATGGAAATACCCCTTTTTATCAAAGAAAGATAAAGACTATGTAACTTTATTGCATTTTAAAAACGATACTATGGACCTCCCCCCTTCAGTGGATTCTCTCCGAGCAGGAGATAATATTTGTTCTCTTCTGCTGGCAATAATCAAACAATTCTGTTCGTAGGAACAAAGAGAAGCAGATCTATTCTATACCCGATAAGACCCAATACGCAATGGGGGGTTGAGCCCATTTTCTATGAGCGAATCCATCCATACTTAGTCATCATTCGAAAGACCTATTTGTAATAATTTTAGTTACTTTATTAATTCTGTCTTCCTTTCTGACCATGGCTAAAATGAATAACGGCCAATTTTTATGAAGACAATTAAACCCATTATTACGTTTCCACATCAAAGTGAAATATAGTACTTCATTTTTTGTTAATGCCTATTGGTGTTCCAAAAGTACCTTTCCGAAGTCCTGGAGAGGAAGATGCATCTTGGGTTGACGTATAGTGCGGCTTGTCAGATATATTGGGTCATATGGGATTTCCCCGTTCTCTCCCTCGATCGAGATATCCCTTGTTTCACCCAATCAATTTATTTAAAATTTGGAGCGTGAAGTGCAATTAGATCCGTTTTGGGGGGATCCAGATTAATATTACCATCTCAATAAAACTTATTTATGGTTGGCTTGGTTGGACCAAGAAAATGAAGTATCCAGGCTCCGTTTAGAAAAAACCCAATTAGTAATAGATCGGCGATTACTACTTGTATCATAAACGATTTTATTATTAAATATTATGAAATATTAAATTAGAAAGAGGGGTGATCTCAAAGTGTTAATTAATCGAATAGAATAATATACTGAATACCTCAAATATTTGACGGAAGAAAGACATCATACCTCAAATATTTGACGGAAGAAAGACATCCAAATGAATTCAAAAAAGAAGTGGTATTGGGAGCATTTATCCTATATGTGCAAATAGAAATCGGGGAAATCTTTACCTGGAGTAGAGCATAAACCTAAAAAAATGGAAGGGGCCCCTTCAGGAACAAGAAAATTACATCGTAATTTGGATTGGATCTCGATGAAACAATATATCAATGAGAAGTTTGTTTGATAAGTGTAGTGAATTTAGTATTATAGGTTATTAGGAAAACGAGCAAAAACTTATCTTTTTTTTTTTTTGCAGAAAAAAGGGTTCCTTTGTTAAAAGTTAGATAGAACCTACTTTAAGCCAAAATAAAGGGGCTAGAATCTTATACATTGATATTTTTTACGCGATTTTTTGAACCGTATGCCTCAAAAGGTGCGTGTACGGTTTCCTAAGGGATAGTTTTTTATCCTAATCAACCGACTTTATCGAGAAAGATTGCTTTTTTTAGGCCAAGAGGTTGATAGTGAGATCTCAAATCAACTTATTGGTCTTATGGTATATCTCAGTATAGAGGATGATACCAAAGATCTCTATTTGTTTATAAATTCTCCCGGAGGATGGGTAATACCCGGAGTAGCTATTTACGATACTATGCAATTTGTAAGACCAGATGTACATACAATATGCATGGGATTGGCCGCTTCAATGGGATCCTTTATCCTGGTCGGAGGAGAAATTACCAAACGTCTAGCATTCCCTCACGCTTGGCGCCATTGAGTTTTTTATTTGAAAGAAAAAAAGACTATGCCTTAGCAGGAATATTAAGTAATAATAGCATGGCACTTCGAATTTGATATGAGAAAACTCTCTTTTTTTTTTTTACATTAAATTATGTATCGAAAGAGTAGTATGAGATAATAAGATATTCCGATTTTATCTTATCTATGGGGAGTCCATTTAAGCGTCACAAACTTTTTTTTTGTTTTCACACCGGAAGGGTTTTAACAATATTTAGTTTTTATAGAAAAGATTCTTTTTTTGCCTTAGCTCAAAAAAACTTTGGGATTGCTGAATCACAGACGAAATAAATATATAAAGCAACGGAACCATCATAGTATTTTTTAACTCCCCCGAAAGGAAACGAAAGGAAGGGTGGTAATTGGATCATTTACCGATCTGCGTCTGATAGATCCTAGATTTTCTCTTTGTTGGCTGTAAGGTAAAAGTAAATTCCATTAGAGAGCCGTATGCACTGCACAAAAAAATGCCCGTACGGTTCTTCCATTTTTTTTTTGTTTGCACCTCATCATCCTGCAAGATAGAGAAACCATTTATTTAGCATCAGGGTAATGATTCACCAACCCGCAGCCTCTTTTTATGAGGCACAAACGGGAGAATTTATCTTGGAAGCGGAAGAACTACTGAAACTGCGCGAAACCATCACAAGGGTTTATGTACAAAGAACGGGCAAATCCTTATGGGTTGTATCCGAAGATCTGGAAAGAGATGTTTTTATGTCAGCAACAGAAGCCCAAGCTCATGGAATTGTTGATCTTGTAGCGGTTGAATGAAGGATTTCGCTGAAATCCCTACTATTGTTGTGTTGAGATTTTCTTTATATTCTTACCGGGTTTAATATTCAATTAAATATATTTATATTTATAAATAAAAATAAAAGCGATTCATAATCATCCGGTTAGGATCGATCTCAACCAGCCTATATATGTATACGATACAGCATGCCAACCATTAAGCAACTTATTAGAAACACACGACAGCCAATAAGAAATGTCACGAAATCCCCCGCTCTTCGGGGATGTCCTCAGCGCCGAGGAACATGTACTAGGGTGTATGTGCGACGCGTTTAGATCATGAGCTAGGACTGGGACAAAAAAAAAGACAGACTGTATGTTTCCAGTATCAATGATCAATCAATACCAGTGAATAGGATAGAAATAGAATATGAATAGGATACAATGGAAGAATTCCACTCACTATCTACAAATCAAAAAGATCCTTTATCTCCCTGTGTATTCAATTTATGGTTTCCATTGGTGCAAATCCAATCACCTGAATTTAAGATGAGAAGCAATTCCCCTTTGGTAAGAAATGGTTATCCATTAAGCGGGGGAAATATATAAGCAGAAAAATTATGTTCCCACTCTTGCAAAAACGGACTAACAGGGTCAGCTACCTAGCTAACTTTCATAATTAAATACCGTTACTGTATGGGTTAGATCTCATTGTGAAAGACCTATTACTAAATAATATAATTCATGGGTAGAGCCAAAGGATGTGAACTGTACAAGTTACCAATAATATTGATAAGGACGGGGTTCCGGTGTATAGAAAGGACCTCACCGTTTAAGAAGTAACCATAGAAACGATGGAACCACTATTTCTTTATCCTTTTAAATTTTATTTTTATATTTACTATGTTTTGCTAGTATCAATCAATTTTTTAGTTAGCGATGAAATGCAAAAAAATAGATATATAGTGGTCGGGGAGGTTATAGTAGCCAAAGCCATTGGAATTTTTATTTTATACATTGGAAGAATCTGTTTTGTTATTAATCGACCAGTAAAGAGGAAAATAATAACTAAAAGAACGGAAATCTATTAGTTATTCATAAAAGTTTCATTTATTCAATGACCAGAATTAGACGAGGATATGTAGCTCGTAAACGTCGAACAAAAATCCGTTTATTTGCATCAAGCTTTGGGGGGGCTCATTCAAGACTTACTCGAACTATTACTCAACAGAAAATAAGGGCTTTGGTTTCTGCTCATCGGGATAGAGATAGGCAAAAGAGGGATTTTCGTCGTTTGTGGATCACTCGGATAAATGCAGTAATTCGTGAAAATAAAGTATCCTATAGTTATAGTAGATTCATAAATGATCTGTACAAGAGTAAATTGCTTCTTAATCGTAAAATACTTGCACAAATAACTATATTAAATAGGAATTGTCTTTATATGATTTCTAATGAGATCATAGAGGAAGAGGATTGTAAGGAATTTATCGAAAAACTTAAATGACATTCCCCGGAGAATGAACTCCGGGAATAGTATAAGAAAAAATTGATAAGATGATAAAGTCGTCAAAATGAGTGAACGCGCTCAAACAAAAAAACTTTTATCCTTCCCCGATTTTTTGATTCTTTTTTTTATTACAACACGAAAATAAAATTTAGATTTTTTTATTTTTCGAACAAAATACCCATCTGGGTTTGAGTTCATATCATATTGGAATTTTGATTTGATTGAAGAGTAAGCCTATTTATTTCTGGTTCTAAAACCAGTAGTTCTAGTGGTCGACTCGGTTCTTTCAAACTGTTTCTCGTTATTAAGAAAAGGTAACAAAGATAAAATGCGAGCTTGTTTTATAGCAATAGTAATTAATCGTTGTTGTTTCAAGGTCAATCTATTCACGCGTCTAGATAAAATTTTTCCTTGTTCACTAATAAACCGACTAATTAAACTCATATTTCTATAATCAATTCGATCCCCCGATTGGATCGGGGGCAAACGCCTACGAGAAGATCGTTTGGATTTAAGAAAGGGTCGCTTGGATTTATCCATGGTTTGTTTGTTCCTTATCCCTGAAAATCCTATTTCTTAGTTCTAATTCTTTTTTTTTAGATCCAACTGAAATAGAAGAAATACGGAAATAGAAGAAATAGAAATTAGGATTTACTTTAGTTATATTAAAATATATATTATATATATAATATGTCATTTTTAATGTTCCTTGGAAGAGTGACAAACAGACCTGCATTCGATCTATTTCTTTATCTCTCCATGAACCGTATGTTTGTAACAATAGGGACAGAATTTTTTCAATTCCAATCGACTCGGCGTATTGTGTCGATTCTTTTGGGAAATATATCTGGAAATGCCCGTTGATTCTTTATTAACCCCGTTTCGGACACAACTGGTACATTCCAAAATAACCGTTACTCGGACATCTTTACTCTTGGCCATGAACCCCCTTTGGTTTTTGATTCGCTCAACTCTTCCATTTTTGCGATCTGAGGCGAATAAGAAAGGAACAAAGAAAAAATAGAAGTTGCTAACTCTAAATCGAATTATGAAAGATTTCGTTGCAATCACTCGAGTAATAGTAAATAATAATAAGGAATACAATTATTTCAAACTATATTTCTAATTGCAGTACAGTATCTTATTTAACTATTTTGTATGATACTGTTGCCCTAGGAGCACATTTCCATCCCCGTTCTCACTCTATTATAATATAAGTCGGAATTTTCGCTGAGATTGAATAGACTTTAGTCTTAAAAAAAAAAATAGCAATTAATTAGTTACAGCTATTTGGTTTGATTGTATCTCTAATCCCCTTCCCGTATCAATAACTAAAATGAAAAAAAGGGGAATGTCAACGCATCGGGGAATAAACGATTGATCTCTATTAATAAACCTGCTAAAGATCCGAACCATAGAGTACTTAGTACTGGTGCCACGGAAAGATATGTTTTTAGATTTCGCATTGAAAATCCTCCTTCTTTTTGTTTTTAACGTCTCATATGGGTATATATAAGTCTTTTATTATTTTATTATATGTTATACAATATGTTATATGACATGAGCCCCCCCAAAAAAGAAGAAATGACAATAAAAATTGTGTATATCAATGGAAGAAATAACACTATGGAAAAGAAGACAGGGATTCTCTACAATGAAACTGTAGACCAATTGAAAGGGATGTAGCGCAGCTTGGTAGCGCGTTTGTTTTGGGTACAAAATGTCACGGGTTCAAATCCTGTCATCCCTATCTATTCTATTACTTTAGTTCTCCTATGAGCAGTAAGGAGGAATAAATTGAGATCAATCAAGGTGTATTGGGGTTCAAAAAAATTGTGATTAAGAAAGCGCTCTTAGTTCAGTTCGGTAGAACGTGGGTCTCCAAAACCCGATGTCGTAGGTTCAAATCCTACAGAGCGTGCGTGATTCTGTTCTTGTTAGGTCAAATTCCACTGAACTAAGGTCGCTAACTTCAACAGCAATCAGAATTTGACCTCCTGTGGATTAAGGAGGAGGTCACTAAAAAAAAAATGATTAATTTAATTAATCAAAGGTCCGACTGATCACCGCGCCTGTATTGTAAATATGCAGTTACAAATAATCCAGCCAAAGTAATCGGAATTAAACCTAATACGATTCCAAATAGAAAAACTTCAATCATTTAAATTTGTTTGGAAAAGGAAAAAATATAAGTAATATCTATCCCTCAATATTAATCCGAATTGCCCATAAATCTCAATGACTAATAATTGGCAATTGACACGGTAAGGAACTATAGAATACATGGAATCCTAAAGAATCTTTTTCTAGATTGTTCATTCAATTTTTTAAAAATCAATTTCTTTAAAATTTTAAATAAGTCGTATCTTGCTTAGACCAATAAATAAAGCGGAGGTTATAGTTGAAGCCGCTAGTAGAAAACCGAAATAACTAGTTAGAGTAGGCATAAAGGAGCTAAATGAAATATGTTCTTTTTATACATATGGTTAAAAAGCACTTACCTAAGTTTAAATTTTTGAAAGAAAAGATATATAGAATACAAAGATAGAATGACAGGGTTACAAAAAGAAATGGATTCATCATCTGTCGATCTCGTAATTCCGAATCAAGAGAGTTGTTGGACAACTTCCTGAGTAAACAAATATAAAAATAATAATAACTGTCTTGTGTAACTTCATTC